AAAAATGATTTTTGTTTTTTAACAATTTTTGGAATGGAAGCTGAACTACCTTTTGGTTCTCCCAGAAAAAAACTTTCATTTTTTGAACCGATTTTAAAAGAACTCAAAAAAAAAATTAAAAAATTGCAAAAGAAATGTTTTCTAATTCTAGGAATTTTTAAAGAACAAACAAAATTGTTTGTAAATGTCTCAAAAAAACCAAAAAAATGGATCATTAAAAACATTCTGTTTATAAAAGAAATAATAAAAGAACTCTCAAAAATAAACCCAATTATATTATTTGGATTGAGAGAAATAGAAGTATATGAATTGAGTGAAATTAAAAAAGATTCAATAATCAGTAATCGGATGATTCAGGAATCGTCCATTCAAATTAGATCTCAGGATTGGACAAATTATTCATTAACAGAAAAAAAAATGCAAGATCTGACTGATAGAATAAACACAATCATAAATCAAATAGAAAAAATTACAAAAGACAAGAAAAAGGGATTTATAACTTCAGATAGAAATTTGAGTTCTAACAAAATAAGTTATGATGATAAAAGCAAAATAAGTTATGATGATAAAAGATTGGAATCACAAAAAAATATTTGGCAGATATTAAAAAAAAGAACTGCTCGATTAATCCGTAAATCCCATTATTTTATAATATTTTTCATTGAAAAGATATACATAGATATCTTTCTATCTATGATTAATATTCCTAGTATCAATACACAGCTTTTTCTTGAATCAACAAAAAAAATTATTAATAAAAACAGTAATGAAGCAAATCAAGAAAGAATTAATAAAACAAATCAAAGTTTAATTAAATTTATTTCGATTATAAAAGAGTCACTTTCTAATACTAATATTAGTCTTAGTCACAAAAATTCAAAGACTTTTTTTGACTTATCTTACTTTTCACAAGCATATGTATTTTACAAATTATCACAAACCCAACTTATTAAGTTAGAGAAATTGAAATCCGTATTTCAATATAATGGAACCCCCCTTTTTCTTAAGAATGAAATAAAGGATTTTTTTGTTGTAAGACAAGAACTATTTCATTCCGAATTAAGACCTAAGAATCTTCGCAATTCTGGAATGAATCAATGGACAAATTGGTTAAGGAGTCATTATCAATATCAATGTGATGTATCTCAAATTAAATGGTCTAGAGTAGTACCACAAAAATGGCGAAATATATTGAACTGTATAGCTCAAAATAAAGATTTATATAAAGATTTGTGTGATTTATATGAAAAAGATGAAAAAGATGAATTAATTCACTACGAAAAAAAAACAAAAATGGAAACGGATTTATTATTGAATCAAAAGGATAATTTTAAAAAACAATATAGATATGATCTTTTAGCATATAAATCTATAAATTCTGAAACTAAGAAGTACTCTTCAATTTATGGATCACCATTACAAGTAAAAACTAACCAAGATATTTTTTATAATTACAACACACATAAACAAAAATCATTTAATATGGTAGAAGATGATATTCGAGATATGGATAAAAATACGGATAGAAAATTTTTTGATTGGAGAATTCTCGATTTTTGTCTTAAAACGAAGGTCGATATTGAGGCCTGGATCAATATTGATACTGACACTAACAGTAATAAATATACTAAGACTAGGACTAGGGTTAATAAGTATCAAATAATTGATAAAATCAATAATAATGGTCTTTTTTATCTCACACTTCAGCAAGACCAAAAAATCAACCTATCCAATCAAAAACCCCTTTTGGATTGGATGGGAATGAATGAAGAAATACTAAGTCGTCCCATATCAAATCTGGAACTTTGGTTCTTGCCAGAATTTGTGAGACTTTATAATACGTATAAAATGAAACCGTGGGTTATACCAATTAAATTACTACTTTTTCATTCTAATATAAAAAAAAATGCTAGTGAAAACAAAAGCATCACTGGAAATAAAAAAAGAGATCCTTTTATATCAATATCGTCGAATGAAAAAAAATCTCTTGAATTAGAAAACCGAAATCAAGGAGAAAAAGAATCCACGGGCCAAGCAGATCTTAAATCAGCTCTTTCAAACCAAGAAAAAGATGTTGAAGAAGATTATACGGGATCGGACATGAAAAAACATAGAAATAAAAAGCAATACAAGATCAATACAAAAGCGGAGTTTGATTTCTTCCTAAAAAGGTATTTGTATTTTCAATTGAGATGGGATGATTCTTTAAATAAAAAAATAATCAATAACATCAACGTATATTGTCTCCTGCTTAGACTGATAAATCCAAGAGAAATTACTATATCCTCTATTCAAAGGGGCGAAATGAGTCTGGATATTTTGACGATTCAGAAAGATGTAACTCTTACAGAATTTATTAAAAGGGGATTTTTGATTATTGAACCAATTCGTCTAGCTATAAAAAATGATGGAAAATTTATTCTGTATCAAACCCTCGGTATTTCATTAGTTCATAAAAGTAAACATCAAATAAATCAAAGATACCGAGAAAAAAAACATGTTGATAAGAATTCTGATGAAGGCATTACAAAACATCAAAAGATGACTGGAAATAGATATAAAAAAAATTATGATTTGTTTGTTCCTGAAAATATTTTATCGCCTAGACGTCGTAGAGAATTGCGAATTCTAATTTGTTTAAATTCTAAGAATAGACATAGAAAGGCATCTTTTTGTAATCGGAATGAGGTAAACAGTCAAGTTGTGGATAAAAGCAAAAAATATAAAAAAAAACTTATAAAATTAAAGCTATTTCTTTGGCCCAATTATCGATTAGAAGATTTAGCTTGTATGAATCGTTATTGGTTTAATACCAATAATGGCAGTTGTTTCAGTATGGTAAGGATACATATGTATCCGCGATTGAAAATTCATTAATAGTACATTTTTCCTATATTTCCCATACCATATCTGGTCTATGACGACAAAGAGATGCACGCATACATTGTCTTACATTCCATTCTGATACATGATACTAATTCAATGACATATCAATTAGATCGAGAATGAACAAAATTTTCTTATTTTAGGTCTAAACTTTTATCTTTTGTGAGTGAAGAAACCAACCATACTTTTGTATCCCCTTTCAAATCCAATTTTAAAATGAAAATAGGATTGAGTAAGTTTTATTAAATTAAAAAAATTAGAAATGAATAACGAAATACAAATTTTTGTATATACCAAATAAAAATTAGGGGCATTATTATTACTGATCAATAAAGATATCTATCAATAAAAAATATCTTAAAATAAAAAGAGGGGGGGAGAGAAGATTTCAGTTTATGGTAAAAAATTCATTCATCTCAGTTATTTCACAAGAAGAAAAAGACGAAAACAGAGGATCTGTTGAATTTCAAATAGTTAGTTTCACCAATAGGATACGAAGACTTACTTCACATTTACAATTACACAAAAAAGACTATTTATCTCAGAGAGGTTTACGTAAAATTCTGGGAAAACGCCAACGATTACTGTCTTATTTGTCAAAGAAAAATAGAATATGTTATAAAGAATTAATTAATCGGTTGGATATTCGGGAGTCAAAAACTCGTTAATTTGATTTTTATAAAGGCATTTTGAATTATTTGATTTATTAGATCTTGAATTTTAATGAACTTTTTTTCGTTTTCAGCAATTCATGAAAGAATGAATCGAGGAAAAACCTATGAATATACCGGCTACAAGAAAAGACCTCATGATAGTCAATATGGGCCCCCACCACCCATCAATGCATGGTGTTCTTCGACTCATCATTACTCTAGATGGTGAAGATGTTATTGACTGTGAACCAATATTGGGTTATTTACACCGAGGAATGGAAAAAATTGCGGAAAATCGAACAATTATACAATATTTGCCTTATGTAACACGGTGGGATTATTTAGCTACTATGTTCACAGAAGCAATAACTGTAAACGGACCGGAACAGTTGGGAAATATTCAAGTACCTAAAAGAGCCAGCTATATCAGAATAATTATGTTGGAGTTGAGTCGTATAGCTTCTCATCTGTTATGGCTCGGTCCTTTTATGGCGGATATTGGTGCACAAACTCCCTTTTTCTATATTTTCAGAGAAAGAGAATTAGTATATGATCTATTCGAAGCTGCCACCGGTATGAGAATGATGCATAATTATTTTCGTATCGGAGGAGTAGCGGCCGATCTACCTCATGGCTGGATAGATAAATGTTTGGATTTCTGCGATTATTTTTTAACAAGAGTTGCTGAATATCAAAAACTTATTACACGAAATCCTATTTTTTTAGAACGAGTCGAGGGAGTAGGCATTATTGGTAGAGAGGAAGTAATAAATTGGGGTTTATCGGGACCAATGCTGCGAGCTTCCGGAATACAATGGGATCTTCGTAAAGTTGATCATTATGAATGTTACGACGAATTTGATTGGGAAGTACAGTGGCAAAAAGAAGGAGATTCATTGGCTCGTTATCTAGTCCGAATTGGTGAAATGATAGAATCCGTAAAAATTATTCAACAGGCCCTGGAAGGAATTCCAGGGGGACCCTATGAGAATTTAGAAATACGATACTTTGATAGAGAAAGGAATCCGGAATGGAATGATTTTGAATATCGATTTATTAGTAAAAAGCCGTCTCCTACATTTGAATTGCCGAAACAAGAACTTTATGTGAGAGTAGAAGCCCCAAAGGGAGAATTGGGAATTTTTCTCATAGGGGATCAGAGTGGTTTTCCTTGGAGATGGAAAATCCGCCCGCCGGGTTTTATCAATTTGCAAATTCTTCCGCGGTTAGTTAAAAGAATGAAATTGGCTGATATTATGACGATACTAGGTAGTATAGATATCATTATGGGAGAAGTTGATCGTTGAAATGATAATTGATACACCGGAAGTACAAGATATCGATTCTTTTTCTAGATTAGAATTTTTTAAAGAGGTTTATGGAATTCTATGGGTTCTTGTTCCTATTTTGACTCTTGTAGTGGGAATCACAATAGGCGTACTGGTAATTGTATGGTTAGAAAGAGAAATATCGGCAGGGATACAACAACGTATTGGACCTGAATACGCCGGCCCTTTGGGAGTTCTTCAAGCTCTAGCAGATGGGACAAAACTACTTTTCAAAGAAAATCTTTTTCCATCTAGGGGGGATACTCGTTTATTCAGTATCGGGCCATCCATAGCAGTCATATCAATTTTAGTAAGTTATTCAGTAGTTCCTTTTGGATATCACCTTGTTTTAGCGGATCTCAATATCGGTGTTTTTTTATGGATTGCCATTTCCAGTATTGCTCCAATTGGACTTCTTATGTCGGGATACGGGTCAAATAATAAATATTCCTTTTTAGGCGGTCTACGAGCTGCTGCTCAATCGATTAGTTATGAAATACCATTAACTTTATGTGTGTTATCAATATCTCTACGTGCGATTCGTTGATACATAGAAAGAAACTTTTCTCTATTCCTTCCTTTCAAGGAAAGGGTTGGAATGGATTGAGTAGATATCTTAATTTTTTTTTTATTAATTATTCGGGTTGATGAACTAAATCAAATAGTTATATGAGTGAAAGAAAACAGCTTATATATAAGAAAGAAAACAGCTTATATATAAATTCGCAGTAAAAAGATTGATTCTCATTTTCTATGTATAAGAGTTAGAGAGTTAAGCGGAAATAAACATAAACAGAAGAGACCGTTTCCCCCAAGATTGGTTGATTAGTCATCCTGACTTGAAGCGGGTTCAAAAGATCAACCGTATTGAGTTTTCACTATCATTTTTATGTATTAGCATAACGGGGGATTGAGCAAAAACGAGTGGATGGTTAGAAACACGAACATATGTAAAGGATTAGTAATGGAGATTATGTAAATTCTCCAAAAGGACATTTTTACATAATATACAAACAAAGAATACTAATTGGGGCTTTAAGTTGGTAGAAATGATCAGGCAGTACTCCCCATGACACGATTCCAATCCAGAGTATACTCCTATCCACCGATTTAATAAATAACTATTCGAAACGAAATAATCCTTTACTTTATTTTGAAAGCCCTCTTTTTCTCAGAAATAGAAAGAAGAATAGGAACGAAAAAAAAAAAAGATATACTTTATTTATTCTTTGTTACTTTTATTCTTTCCCATATACATATTAATAGATATATAATTTGTGTCATAATTAATTAATTAATATCGAATTTTTTTTTCGTACGTGAAACCAACGGGTTATTGATATTTTTACAAGAAGTATTTTATTGAACAGTTAAGTTATTACTGAACAAAGAAGAATTAAAATTTTTATTGAAATTATTAAATTAAAGAAAGGATGAGATCAATTCAGAAGTACTTTTTTTATTTAATTTTGAATTAAAATAATTATAACAGACAGAATTCAATTGGTCTAATTTGGGACCGGCCGATAGTTATCCATCCTACAAACATATCAAGATTCAAAAAAGAATACTGACGCGGTCCCTATATTTATTTCTGGCCTTCAAGGAGCCGTATGAGGTGAAAATCTCATGTACGGTTCTGTAATAGCGATGGTAACAGTGATGGTATCACCGACTATAATTATCTAACAGTTCAAGTACAATTGATATTGTTGAGGCGCAATCAAAATATGGTTTTTGGGGATGGAATTTGTGGCGTCAGCCTATAGGGTTTATCATTTTTATTATTTCTTCCCTAGCAGAATGTGAGAGATTACCTTTTGATTTACCAGAAGCAGAAGAAGAGTTAGTAGCAGGTTATCAAACCGAATACTCGGGTATAAAATTTGGGTTATTTTATGTTGCTTCCTATCTAAACCTATTGGTTTCTTCATTATTTGTAACAGTTCTTTACTTGGGAGGTTGGAATATATCTATTCCGGACATATATGTTTCTGAGCTTTTTGAAATAAATAAAACATGTGGAGTTTTTGGAGCGATAATTGGTATCTTTATTACATTAGCTAAAACTTATTTGTTCTTGTTCATTCCTATCACAACAAGATGGACTTTACCGAGGCTAAGAATGGACCAACTATTGAATCTTGGATGGAAATTTCTTTTACCTATTTCTCTCGGTAATCTATTATTAACAACTTCTTTCCAACTCTTTTCACTGTAAAGTAACATTCTATATTCCCAACGTGTCTCAAACAAGAGAAATAAACAAACATAAAACTATTCATATATATATTAACGATATGTTCTCTATGGTAACTGGGTTCATGAATTATGGTCAACAAACAGTACGAGCTGCAAGGTACATTGGTCAAAGTTTCATGATTACTTTATCCCACGCAAATCGTTTACCCGTAACTATTCAATATCCTTATGAAAAATCAATCACCGCGGAGCGTTTCCGCGGTCGAATCCATTTTGAATTTGATAAATGTATTGCTTGTGAAGTATGCGTTCGTGTATGTCCTATAGATCTACCCGTTGTTGATTGGAAATTGGAAACTGATATTCGCAAGAAACGGCTGCTTAATTACAGTATTGATTTCGGAGTCTGTATATTTTGTGGTAATTGCGTTGAGTATTGTCCAACGAATTGTTTATCAATGACTGAAGAATATGAACTTTCTACTTATGATCGTCACGAATTGAATTATAATCAAATTGCTTTGGGTCGTTTACCAATGTCAGTAATTGACGATTATACAATTCGAACAATTTTGAATTCGCCTCAAATAAATAAGTAAATCTCTTATTAAATAAGTAAATCTCTTATTAACGAATAATTTATAATTACTTTACTAATAACTAATATAGCTTTACTAATAACTAATATAGAAGGAATTTAGGTTTCTTTCGTGTTGTTTGGTCAATAACTACAAATACCAACTATTGATTGGTTGGTAAGAAACGCGTCTTAATTTGGATTGAAAATCCATTAATTAATATATCCATAATTTTTTAAAAATATATCGTTTAGAATTAGAACGACTCTTTCAGATAAAGAATGAAATTAGTCCAATAATAGTACTCACATTTATTCATATCCCTTAGTATTTACTTAGGATTAAATTAGGAATTGCTCAAAAATCATAAAAAAAAATTTTTCTGGTCGGGTCTCAATAAGGTCATGAAAAACATTTCTATTTATTTATCTCTTATTTTACATATAATGGATTTGCCCGGACCAATACATGATTTTCTTTTAGTCTTTTTGGGATCGGTTCTTATACTAGGAGGTATGGGGGTGGTATTATTTACCAACCCCATTTATTCTGCCTTTTCATTGGGACTGGTTCTTGTTTGTATATCCTTATTCTATATTCTATTAAACTCTTATTTTGTAGCTGCTGCACAACTCCTTATTTACGTGGGAGCTATAAATGTTTTAATCGTATTTGCTGTGATGTTCATGAATGGTTCAGAATATTACAAAGATTTGAATCTTTGGACCATTGGGGATGTGGTTACTTTGCCAGTTTGTACAAGTATTTTTGTTTTACTCATGATTATTATTACGGATACGTCATGGTACGGAATTATTTGGACTACAAGATCAAACCAGATTATAGAGCAAGATTTGATAAGTAATAGTCAACAAATTGGAATTCATTTATCAACAGATTTTTTTCTTCCATTTGAATTCGTTTCGATAATTCTTTTAGCCGCTTTGATAGGTGCAATTGCCGTGGCGCGACAGTAAAAAATTTATAGAATTAGCAATGCACATTAAACTCTGTTTTATTACATTACATTTATTTCCCTTTAATTCTTTAATTAAAGATTGTTTATGTCTAAAATAGAAATTATTCAATCTATTCTATTAACAATAGAAAATCTGCCTTTGTTCCGTACTTTTTTTTATTCTAGTCAATTGAATCTGTTTAATTGTTGTTCAGTTCATATTGAAATGAATCGAAATTGATAAGGAGTTGGTCAATGATGCTCGAACATGTACTTGTTTTGAGTGCCTACTTATTTTCTATCGGTATCTATGGATTGATCACGAGCCGGAATATGGTTAGAGCCCTTATGTGTCTTGAACTTATACTGAATGCGGTTAATATGAATTTCGTAACATTTTCTGATTTTTTTGATAGTCGCCAATTAAAAGGAAATATTTTCTCAATTTTTGTTATAGCTATTGCAGCCGCTGAAGCAGCTATTGGCCCGGCTATTGTTTCATCAATTTATCGTAACAGAAAATCAACTCGTATCAATCAATCGAATTTGTTGAATAAGTAGTATTAATCATATAAATTCTAATATTCATAAATTCGAATTACCATGACCATACATTACGTAATAATACATGTTTTCAAAAATGTAAGAAATTAAAGTATCTTGGCTCTATCGCATGAGTCAATCCAGAAGTAGATTGATTAGAAAAATTATGATAAATTATTGATTCATCTGGTGTCTAAATATATGATTCATTTACAAGTTTACTAGATCGAAACTTTCTGACATTCAAAAATTTATAGATCCAAATGTCACATTCAGTAAAGATTTATGATACGTGTATAGGGTGTACTCAATGCGTGCGCGCCTGCCCAACGGATGTATTAGAAATGATACCTTGGGACGGGTGTAAAGCTAAGCAAATTGCTTCTGCTCCAAGAACAGAGGACTGTGTCGGTTGTAAGAGATGTGAATCCGCCTGTCCGACAGATTTCTTGAGTGTTCGAGTTTATTTATGGCATGAAACAACTCGAAGTATGGGTCTGGCTTATTAATACGTTCCAGAAAACCCTACTTGAATACATTTGATTTTTTTACCTTTACCGACAAAAACCCGCGCTCAAAAACTATTTATTTTGAGCACGGGTTTTTCTGGTCCAAGTTTATCTTGTTTTTACCATGAATAATTTTCCTTGGTTAACGCTAGTTGTAGTTTTGCCAATATTCGCGGGTTCCTTAATTTTCTTTCTCCCTCATAGAGGAAATAAGATAATTAGGTGGTATACTATAGGTATATGCATAATAGAACTCCTTCTAACAACCTATGCATTCGGTTATCGTTTCCAATTGGATGATCCATTAATGCAACTGACAGAGGATTATAAATGGATCGATTTTTTTGATTTTTACTGGAGATTGGGAATAGATGGAATTTCTATAGGACCCATTTTACTGACAGGATTTATCACAACTTTAGCTACTTTAGCGGCTCGGCCGATTACTCGAGATTCCCGACTATTCCATTTTCTGATGTTAGCAATGTATAGCGGTCAAATAGGACCATTTTCTTCTCGAGACCTTTTACTTTTTTTCATCATGTGGGAGTTAGAATTAATTCCAGTTTATCTACTTCTATCCATGTGGGGGGGAAAGAAACGTTTGTATTCAGCTACAAAATTTATTTTGTACACTGCGGGAAGTTCCGTTTTTTTATTAATGGGAGTTTTGGGTATTGGTTTATATGGTTCCAATGAACCAACATTAAATTTTGAAACATCAGCTAATCAATCGTATCCTGTAGCACTGGAAATAATATTCTATATTGGATTTCTTATTGCTTTTGCTGTCAAATCACCGATCATACCCTTACATACATGGTTACCAGACACCCATGGAGAGGCACATTACAGTACTTGTATGCTTTTAGCCGGAATCTTATTAAAAATGGGAGCGTATGGATTGGTTCGGATCAATATGGAATTATTACCCCACGCCCATTCTATATTCTCTCCCTGGTTGATTATAGTAGGCACAATTCAAATAATCTATGCAGCTTCAACATCTCCCGGTCAGCGTAATTTAAAAAAAAGAATAGCCTACTCTTCTGTATCTCATATGGGTTTCATAATTATAGGAATTGGTTCTATAAGCGATACAGGACTCAACGGAGCCATTTTACAAATAATCTCTCACGGATTTATTGGCGCTGCGCTTTTTTTCTTGGCCGGAACGAGTTATGATAGAATACGTCTTGTTTATCTCGACGAAATGGGCGGAATGGCTATCGCAATTCCAAAAATATTCACGACTTTCAGTATCTTATCAATGGCTTCTCTTGCATTACCGGGCATGAGCGGTTTTGTTGCCGAATTGTTAGTTTTTTTTGGAATACTTACTAGTCAAAAATATCTTTTAATGACAAAAATATTAATTACTTTTGTAATGGCAATTGGAATGATATTAACTCCTATTTATTCATTATCTATGTTACGCCAGATGTTCTATGGATACAAGCTTTTTAATGCCCCAAACTCTTATTTTTTTGATTCTGGACCGCGAGAATTATTTGTTTCGATCTCTATCCTTTTACCTGTAATAGGTATTGGTGTTTATCCCGATTTCGTTTTATCATTATCAGTTGACAAGGTCGAAGCTATTATATCAAATTATTTTTTTCGATAGTTTTTGTGAGTAAACCAAAAAATGAAACTGAAATCCCATGATTTTAAAAATGGTTGATTGTACAATAAAAAAATGAGTCTTTTATATTCTTTTAAGTAAAATAAATAAATTGGAATTCTATTATAACTAGATATCTTTTGAATTTGTGAGAACCATTTGAATCAAGTAATGGAAATGATTCAAATGGTTCTTGATTGTTTACATGAAGTTTTCGTATATATACCTGTATGCCGTCCTATGTTTATATTCGTCAAGTCTTTTATTCAATTAGATGTTAATGTAAATGAACCATAACTATGCAACCCTATTCCTAATAGATTAACCCCAAAATAGCATATCCAAATTATAAGAAAGCCCATTGAGGCCACAATTGCAGAATTTACACTTTCAAAAATTTTATTTGTTCTAATATGTAAATAAATAGCGAATATGGTCCAAGTAATAAATGCCCAAGTCTCCTTTGGATCCCAATTCCAATATGATCCCCATGCTTCATTAGCCCATACTGCTCCCGAAAGAATACCTACGGTTAAAAGGATAAACCCTAGACTAATAATACGATAACTCCAACGATCCAATTGTTGAATCAATTGATACCTGTAATAATTTTGAGACGAAATAAAAGAAGTGTTTCGTAAGACATTGTTTCTTTCGTTCACGTATTGAATCTCACTAAAGTAAACTGACTCATTTTCTAAATTATTGCTTTTACTAAAAATCCTTATGAATTTTCGAAATGTAATGACTAGAAGAGCTAGTGATAATAATGATCCACACAAAAGAGCTGCATAGCTCAATACCATCATACTTACGTGCATCATTAACCAATGGGATTGGAGAGCGGGTACTAATATCGCGGATTGATGCATTTCAGTTAAAAGACCCGAAGTAGCAAAACCTTGAGTAAAAATAGCACTTGGCGCGGTTATTGCGCTTAAATGGTTTTTATGTTTTTTAAAATACGGAATAATATGAATAATGGAAAAACTCCACGAAAGAAAAATTAATGATTCATATAAATCACTTAATGGTAAATGCCTCAAATACATCCAACGAGTAACTAATAATCCTGTTATGCAGAAAAAAGTAGCTATCATCCCCTTTTCTGACGAATCATCTAGTCCTACGATTTCATCGACTAATAAAATTATCAAATGAATTGTAATTACAATTGAAACGATCGAAAAGGATATATGAGTTAATATATGCTCTAAAGTTGAAAATATCATAAAAATTATTAAATTAATAAGGGCGTCCCTCAATTATAGGAATTGAAATCGGGAATTGAATTCATTATAGGACTTACTCTTTTAGAAGATGCCATGCCGCCACTCGGACTCGAACCGAGATGCTCTAGCACTGCTTCCTAAGAGCAGCGTGTCTACCGATTTCACCATAGCGGCTTATTCGAAATCATAATAACCTATTTTTATTCAATCGTCGAGCTTGAAGGAGTTAATTCAATCCAATATTTTTTTTTAGGAAAACAGTCAAATTGATGAATAAAAACTTGTTTAAAAATTAGGGATTAAAACGTTTTCGTTAACGTTAATAATATTGATTTTTCTTATTATTATCTTTTTATTGATTTTTCTTTTCTTATTATTATCTTTTTATTGATTTTTCTTTTCTTATTATTATCTTTTTATTGATTTTTCTTATTATTATCTTTTTATTTAGTTATTTAGTATTTTAGGATGTCAATTTTATTTAACTGAACTAACAATGTATTTTTTCGTAGGCTATTACTTTATGCTCTCCTAAAACTAAAATGGAACAGTTGTAACTAGATAATTTTGACTTCAATCCCTGGATATAAGTAAAAAAAATGTTCTGCCTCGTTTGCATTTTTTAATGATTAATTTCTTTTATCATTTATTTTATTAATCTAAAATAAAAAATTCATTTTATCGATTAATAAAAAAATAGAATTTTTATATAACACAATTTCAGCGATACACTCAAAAGATTTATGTAAATATTTGCATAGTTAGGTTGCGTTAGGATTTTTTGTTGTGTAGAGAATTTGCGTTAAGATTTAGCAAACCCATTAAGTTAGGTATTTGGGATGGTCGTATCAATCATATAAAAAAATTTCGTATAGAAATTGTCCCGTACTTCAAAATATTTTCTAAAATTTTTAATTAATATATATACATTATATCTTGATCGATCTTCCAATCGAAACATAGGATCTAAAATAGATCACTCAAAATTGGCGCATTCGTCATATAACTACCTAAAAATGGAACCGGGGCTTTTATTAATTTAATTGGGTTTAAGGAATTTATATAGTGATAATAATTTCTAAAACCCAAAATAATGGTTTAAAAGATTATAAAAAACATTTTAAACTTAATCAATTAGTTTCAACGACCTCTTCTTTATAATATAAAATCAAAAATATAACTAAAAAAAAATTCTTTTTATTATTGAGTAAGGGCGATGGGGAAAGTGATAATCCCCATCCGGAAAATGATAAAACATACTAAAATGAAAGGCGAAACCTTGCGCTTGCGTTTACCCTTTTTTCAAACAAAAAAGTACCATTCATTTTTAGAATTCAGTAGACAACAGAATTCTTATCTATATCAGAAACGAAAGAAAAATTTGGCTTCAAATTAAAGTAAAACAAATTCAATTTTATATTCGTTTTAAATTAAAACATTATGAGACTAATTCTTTTTTATTTATTTTATTTTTTTTATTTATTTTATTTTTAATGTATATTGTTTATATTGTAATTTATCTTATATATTAATATTTATTTTATATATTAATATTTATTCTTTTACTATACTATTATGATGTTAATATTAATTATAATTGATAAATATTATTTATCATTTTTATAACTTATAAATCTTATAAATAAACTATAAACAAAATTATATTACTTTATTAGTTAAATTATATTACTTTATTAGTTATTAGAACGATTCAGATTATTTATTTGTTACACAGATTATTTATTTGTTACACAAAAAAAACTTTTAGAACTCCCGGTAGAAAGAGATTTCGCTAACGAAAAAGCTTTCAATGCTGCCCTATATCCCTTCCTTTTCCAAATATTTTTACGAATACGTTTTTTTGAAATAGAGGTGCGCTTTTTTGGAACTGCCATTAAAAAGTTATAATAGGTTTTTCGGTTGGATGTGAAAGACATCTATTGTTCAAAATCAATTGTTCTTTACTACTCTCTATCTATTTTTTCTCTAAATTAGACTCCAAAAAAAGGGGGGGTTAAAAATCACATAAAATATTAATAAGAACGATAAGGTACACTATGCCAAATAGATTGACGATAAGGTACACTATGCCAAATAGATTGAAGTTGATAAATAAAAAAAAAAAAAAAAGAAAGATTGTCCGTTTCGTTTTCTTTCTATTTTCGTCGTGTTACATTTATACATGTAATAAAAAAATCTAAAAGTTTAATAACCCTTCTCCCGCTTCATTAAAAAAAAAATTTTAATAATTTTTTCTATTATATTAATTAATTAAATATTAATTTAATTGTTCAAGCTCGAAGAAAGAGTCCACAAAATTTTAATTATCAAATGAGACTAGTAGTTAATCTGTTAAAGGATACAAAATACATAATTTAAAGGCATTTTATTTTCCCCCTTTTTTTTTCCGTAAAATTAAAGTGTTGGATATCATAGCATTTCCTACAAATAGCTTTTATTGTAATGGAAGACAAACAATTAGTTACAAAACAAATTGGTTAATGATTCTAAATAACCGAATTACAATAAATAGTTTTAGTTATGGGCTTTATGATTCATATCAAATACTGTTTTTGGTATAATTATTTATCCTTGTTCTATAGATATAAAAAAATTATTGTAATACGTAATAATTAAAATGAAAATTCTAATTTTCATTTTTTATCTTCATAAAATTTTATTTAAAAATTTGAATTTAATATTAACAATTCAGTATTAACATTAACAATTCAGTATTAACAATTCAGTATTAATAAAATTAAATACGTATTTATTTTTCACTAGTGACTTATTTATATCATTTGACCAATTATAACCTCTTGATTTTAAATATTTGAAGTAGTTTGGAAAGATTCAGAATAATTAAGGCTAGAAAATTCTATTTAAGTTTTATTTTATATATCTTAATTTTTTTTATTAACCGACCCCTTTCAAAAGAAAAGAAATAAGAACCGGTGACTCAGAAACAATTAATTAAGATAATTTTTTTTTTTTTTTTTTTATGGAATATACATATCAATATTCATGGATTATACCTTTCATTCCACTTCCAGTTCCTATCTTAATTGGAACAGGACTTCTACTTTTTCCAACGGCAACAAAAAATCTTCGCCGTATGTGGGCTTTTCCTAGTGTTTTATTATTAAGTATAGTTATGGTTTTTTCAGCCCTTTTTTCTATTCAGCAAATAAATAAAAATTCTGTCTATCAATATGTATGGTCTTGGACCATCAATAATGATTTTTCTTTAGAATTTGGCTGCTTGGTTGATCCACTTACTTCTATTATGTCGATATTAATCACTACTGTTGGAATTATGGTTCTTATTTATAGTGACAATTATATGTCTCATGATCAGGGATATTTGAGATTTTTTGCTTATATGAGTTTTTCCAATACTTCAATGTTGGGATTAGTTACTAGTTCTAATTTGATACAAATTTATATTTTTTGGGAATTAGTTGGAGTGTGTTCTTATCTATTAATAGGTTTTTGGTTCACACGACCCAGTGCCGCGAATGCTTGTCAAAAAGCGTTTGTAACTAATCGTGTCGGGGATTTTGGTTTATTATTAGGAATTTTGGGTTTTTATTGGATAACAGGTAGTTTCGAATTTCGGGATTTGTTTGAAATATTCAATAACTTGGTTTCTAATAATGAAGTTAATTTTTTATTTGTTACTTTATGCGCCTCTCTATTATTTGCCGGCGCTGTTGCTAAATCCGCCCAATTTCCACTTCATGTATGGTTACCTGATGCCATGGAAGGGCCTACCCCCATTTCGGCTCTTATACATGCCGCTACTATGGTAGCAGCAGGAATTTTTCTTGTAGCTCGGCTTCTTCCTCTTTTCATAGTTATACCTTACATTCTAAATCTAATAGCTTTGATAGGTATAATAACATTATTTTTAGGAGCCACTTTAGCTCTTGCTCAAAAAGATATTAAGAAAAGCTTAGCTTATTCTACAATGTCTCAATTGGGTTATATGATGTTAGCTCTAGGTATGGGGTCTTATCGAGCTGCTTTATTTCATTTGATTACTCATGCTTATTCGAAGGCATTGTTGTTCTTAGGATCTGGATCAATTATTCATGCGATGGAAGCTATTGTTGGATATTCTCCAGATAAAAGTCAGAATATGGTTCTTATGGGCGGTTTAAGAAAACATGTACCAATTACAAAAACTGCTTTTTTATTGGGTACACTTTCTCTTTCTGGTATTCCACCCCTTGCTTGTTTTTGGTCCAAAGATGAAATTCTTAATGATAGTTGGTTGTATTTACCTATTTTTGCAATAATAGCTTGGTCCACAGCAGGATTAACTGCATTTTATATGTTTCGGATCTATTTACTTGCTTTTGAAGGACATTTAAACGTTTATTTTCAAACTTACAGTGGAAAAAAAAGCAGTTCGTTCTATTCAATGTCTCTATGGGGTAAAGATAAAGAAGGACCCGAAATTATTAAAAAAAATTTGCGTTTATTATATTTATTAACGACGAAAAACAATGAAAAAACTTATTTTTTAAACACATATCGAATTAATAGTAATGAAAATAGTAATGAAAATGTAAGAAGCACGGTGCAGCCTTTTATTAGTATTACTCGTTTTGGCACTAAAAACACTTTCTCATATCCACATGAGTCAGACAATACTATGTTATTTCCCATGCTTGTATTAGTTTTATTTACGTTGTTCGTTGGAGTCATAGGAATTCCTTTCTTCAATCAGGAAGGAATAGATTTGGATATATTATCCAAATTGTTAAGTTCATCCATAAATCTTTTACATCAAAATAAAAATAATTCGGTGGATTGGTATGAATTTATCACAAATGCAATTTTTTCAGTTAGTATAGCTTCTTTGGGAATCCTTATATCGTCTTTTTTATATAAGCCTGTTTATTCATCTTTACAAAATTTGAATTTATTTAATTCATTTATTAACAGCGTTCCTAATAAAATTCAAATTTTTGGGGATAAA